TTATTTGTCTATATTTACTTGTCTATATATTGTTCGATTTGATCTTTTAGGTCTCTACTCACCTCGCCGGTTATACAATAATGTTCTTTGAAGCATATATGCGATGGATATACTCTTGTAACCATGTGATATTATATTTGCTTACTTCAATAGAATCCCTTTATCAAAAAAAGGAATGTCTAATTCCACAAAAAAGTATTTTTTGCTTTTTTCACGAGGTATATATAGCAATTCCTATTTATCTATTACTGAATCGACCATGGATCAATTACCCCCTTTTTTTTTTTTTTCATTTGGAAGTAATTGAATACACCCAGAATTCTGAGCTTCATGTTACTCCTTCCAAGATACATGTCAGAGTTAGGGGCATCCCAATCAGATTGAATAGGATGACAGTTTATCCGCTCGAATCTGTAAAATGTAAATTTTGATCAAATCACACATCGCAGTATACTAGACCCTCTAATTCCTTAAGGGGTTTATCTAAAAGATTCGCAATATAACTAGGAAGACGTTTCAAATACCACACATGAGTCACTGGACATGCGAGTTTGATATATCCCATTTGATATCTTCGTATCCGAGAATCGACAAATTCAACCCCGCATTGTTCACAAAATTTTGTGTCTTCCTTTTCAGTTCCGATCACTCGATAATTTCCACAAGCACAAATTCCACTTTTTATAGGTCCAAAGATTCTTTCACAAAACAATCCACCCTTTTCTGGTTTATTAGTTTTGTAATGAAAAGTATAGGGTTTTGTGACCTCTCCAACAATTTCCCCATTAGGTAGAGTTTTGTTGGCCCAAGCACTTATTTGTTGAGGAGAGACTAGTCCAATTCGAAGTTGTTGATGTTTATATCGGTCGATCATAGAATAGAAATTCTTATTGATTCAGATCAAGCTTCCTTCCTCTTAATCTGGAAGTTCTTCTCAGATACAAGGAAATGATTCAGTTCCAAAGCCAAAGATCGTAGTTCTCGAACGAGCAATCGAAAGGATTCTGGAGCATCTTCGGGACTAGGTATTGTTCCTCCAATGATCGTAGTACCAAGCACTTCTTGACGAGCTCTGATATGATCAGATTTATAAGTAAGCATCTCTTGTAAAATATGAGCAACACCAAATCCCTCTAGAGCCCAAACTTCCATTTCTCCCACTCGTTGCCCTCCTTGCTTCGCTCTTCCCCTAAGGGGTTGTTGTGTAACAAGTGCGTAATGTCCACTAGAACGTCCATGGATTTTATCATCAACTTGATGAATTAATTTAAGGATATAAGACCTTCCTATTAGAACAGGTTGTTCGAAAGGATCCCCTGTTCTTCCATCAAAAATTCTGCTTTTTCCCGGATACTCGGGTTCAAAGACCCATGGATTTTTTGTTTGCTTACTGGCCTCATACAATTCGGAAAACACTAGTTTTCTTGAAGCCTCTTGCTCGTATCTTTCATCAAAGGGTGCTATTCTATAATGTCTCTTTAGCAGATCTCCTGCTAACCCAAGCGAGCATTCAAATATCTGTCCCACATTCATTCGTGAGGGTACTCCTAATGGATTGAAGACCATATCAACCGGTGTTCCATCTTGCAAATAGGGCATATCTTGTCTAGGCAAAACTTTGGAAATAATACCTTTATTCCCATGTCTTCCAGCAACTTTATCACCTACTTTGATCTCACGTTTCTGTAAAATATATATACGAATCATTTCTAGATTATAACTGGAACCTCCTTTTTTCTGGATCCATCTCACATCGATAACCCGGCCCCTCCCACCTAGGGGTAGTTTTAGGGAAGTTTCCTTTGCAGTGGATACCTGAATACCAAGTATGGCTCGTAATAATCTATCCTCTGGGGCATACGATGATTCATTCGCCGCCTGAGGCGTTAATTTACCTACTAAAATATCACCTGTTTCTACCCAAGATCCCAGTACCACAATTCCATTTCGGTCTAAATTTCGGAGTAAATGATCCTCTAAATGGGGGATTTCCTTAGTGATTCTTTCAGGGCCTTGACTTGTCATATGAGTCTGAATTTCATATTTCCGTATATGAAAAGAAGTATAAATATCATGATATACCAGACGTTCACTGATAAGTACCGCGTCTTCAAAATTGTAACCTTCCCATGGCATATAAGCTACTAATACGTTTTTTCCCAAAGCGAGTTCTCCACCAACAGTAGATGCGCCATCTGCTAAAATTTGTCCTTTTTTAATGTATTTACCCCTTGGAACCTGGGGTTTTTGGTGCATACAAGTATTTTTGTTGGAACGTTGATATATAACTAGAGGAATACTTTTTGTCTTCCCATTACTCAATAAAAGAATTTTATGAGTATCAGTATAAACGATCTTTCCCTCGTGTTCCGCTATAGCGGAAACTCCCGAATCCAAGGCCGCTTGGCGTTCCATTCCGGTTCCAACAATGCACTTCTCGGACCGAGAAAGCGGAACTGCTTGACGTTGCATATTAGAGCTCATTAAAGCCCGATTTGCATCATTATGCTCGATAAAAGGAATGAGGGAGGCTCCGATAGAAAAATATTGGAATGGAAAAATGCTTCGAAGATGAATCTGTTCCCATGCAATAGTTAGGAATTCTTGACGGTATCGAGCTGGAACAACCTGTTCTTCTTGAATACCACGATTCAAGGCTAAAGAATTTCCGGCTGCTATCATATAATATTCATCTTTACTTGGTGATAAATAAATCATCCGTGCTTTTGTCTCTTTTGATCTCTCCGATATCTCATAAAAGGGACTCTCTATCGATCCCCAATGACCAATCCTCACATGAATAGCTAAAGACCCGATAAGTCCAACATTGATTCCTTCGGACGTGTCAATCGGGCAAATACGTCCATAGTGACTCGGATGGATATCTCGGATACGAAAACTCGCAGTTCGCCCTGTCAATCCTCCGGGACCCAAATAACTCAATTTTCGCCCATGAACGGTTTGTGTTAATGGATTAGTTCGATCAAAAACTTGAGATAAAGGGTGTAGTCCGAAAAAGGATTCATAAGTAGTTGTTAATGAAGTTGAAGTTACCAAATTTTGAGGAGTCGGTATTAATTTATGTCGAATTGCTCCACATATAGTCCCTCGAACTGCATTTTCTAAACGAACAAGAGCCAACCCAAATTGATCCTGTAACAAATCTGCTACAGAACGAATACGTTTATTTTTCAAGTGATTCATATCATCAAGTGTACCCATTCCAAATTTCATTCCGATCAAATGATCTGCAGCAGCCAATACATCCCTCGGTAACAAAAATGTATTATTTTGAGGTATATCAAGATTTAATCTTCGGTTCATATTTCGTCGACCAATTCTTCCTAATTCACATCTTTGTTGAAAAAATTTCTTTTGTAATTCCTTACATAAGGACTCCGAAAATACAGGTTCCCCGCCTACGCAAGCAAATTGTTGATAAAACTCCAAAATAGCATTTTCCTTTGACCCAATCTTTTTTTTCTCTTTATCGTTCGGGAAAGACAAGAAAATTTCAGGGTAACAAACATTATCTAGAATTTCTCTTAGATTCGAACCCATAGCTGACAATAGAATTAGAATAGATATTTTTTGTTTCCGACTCACACGGGCCCATATCCTTGCTTTTCTATCAATTTCTAAATCTGATCTTCCTCCCCAATCTGATATTATGGTGCTGGTATAGATAGAAATTCCGTTATGGTCTAATTCTGAGCGATAGTAAATACCAGGACTTTGCAATATTTGATTGATCACAATTCTGTAAATTCCATTTACTATAAAGGTTCCTAGGGAATTCATTAGAGGAATGTTTCCGAGAAATATGGTTTGTTCTTGCATATCTCTACGGGTTTTCCAAATTAATCCCGCGGGTACATATAATTCAGAAGAATAGGTGAGTGATTCATACACAGCATCTCTTTCTTTTATCAAAGGTTCTACCAATCGATATGTTTCCACAAATAATTTAAATTCAATTTCTTGGTCGGTATCTTCAATTTTTGGAAATTTATGAAATTCTTCCATCAAGCCCTGACTAATGAACCTAAAAAATCCCTCAAATTGTATCTGGCTAAATCCAGGTATTGTAGACATTTCCTCATTTCCATCTCGGAGCATCTTAATCTTAAGTTTCCTGTTTATTGAAAAAATTCCATTATCGGCTCACCCCTCATCGAACCAAAATTCTATGGATCGATCTAGCAATGATGGAATGTATATTCTGTTTACTGAATCACATAAAATTTTAGGCAACTCCATCCATATTTATGTATTTCATACCTACAAACAGAGACGTAACGTAAGGGAATAATCAATGAAATTTTTGCCGCAAGATAGATAAAAATGGATTGAGAAAACATTCCCAGAAAAAATTATGTCACTTATATTTAAAGAGTCTTGTATAGAATATAAAAAAGAATCTCTTTTTTATATGATATTACAATCAAATTGGTTATCAAAAAAAGGATTCTTAATTTCATCTGTTCTCTGCGAATGAGATAAAGACAAAGTAATCTAATCAGGAGCATTGTAGGATTTACTTTTTTATTTTAACACTTTAATGTTCAAAAAAGTGGTTCTCGGTTTCTTTTTTTTTTTTTTTGTAGTAGAGTTCGTAGAAGATAATACATATACAATATGATTGAAGAAACAGTTAATCGTAATTTTATTTATTAAGTACATCCAATCCAAATATAGTTATATAGCTATCCATATATATTCTATCTTTTATCATAATTCCGCTTGAAGCAACAGAAGCTATCCTATATCATAATTTTTCTTTTTGAGTCAATATTTATTCAATGAAAAATTAAAACACCACAGTTCTCTATAGAAAATGTGTGTATAAAATACCTGACTCCGTATCCGTTTAACGTTTTTGTTTTAGGGTTTACATATATATATAATTGTTATTATAATTAGAAAAGATTTGATTATTGAAAATAATGGATACCAATTGATTGTAAAGAATTTTTATTTTCTTATGTCATTAAGTTCTTAGGACATTAAGGAAAATAGAAGATACTAATTGTTACACATAATTTTTAATTTATATGTATATATATTGATATAAATTTTGTTTACGAAAATGATCTAAATTGGATCCAAAAAAAAGGGGATTCCCCTTTGAAGTAAATACAAAAAGATTCAATATATAAGTCAAATACAAAGGGTTCCGCAGTCCACCCCTAAAAAATTAGGAATCGGGAGAGTATCTAGGATATTTATATTTGTATTGTTTTGGCGACATGGCCAAGTGGTAAGGCGGGGGATTGCAAATCCTTTATCCCCAGTTCAAATCTGGGTGTCGCCTGATCAAAAAAAAAACTCGGAATTTTTTATCCTGCGGATTTCGATTAAATCGAACTTGACGAATGCGTGTGCAAAGAAGCAGAGATAGAAGAATACCTTGCTAATACTTGAGGAATCCCTAGATCGGAACTCTATATAAAAATTTTCCTCAACGAAAATAGGATTCTGGATGTGACTAAAACCGGTATTAATAGGCATAAAGTAATAGGCATAAAGCAAACCTTCTTTTTTAAGTTAAGGGTTGGTTCATACTATTTATTTGGTTTATCAATTGAATCAAATAAATAGTAAGAGTTGAGATTCAGAATTGTAGAAATTCAGAAATAAAAAATCCCGGTATCAAAAGGTTCCTAAAGAATTAAAAATTTTATTTGAGTTGCTAGCCTTCAAGAAAGGGTGGGTTATAGAAAAGATTATCAAATCTTGTTTTTCTAATTCTATACTACTAAGGTAATGTTTAATGATTGGTAATCTTTAATGATTACTCAGTCAGTATGGAATTAAATTGAATAGGCTGATAAGAAAATTTAGTAACGAATGAAGATACTTTCCATCTTCAATTAGGGGCATTTCTTTTCTATTTATAAAGAGTGTCTATCATATTTGTACTTAAAGCTTTCCAATTTTATCAGAGTTCCTATATTATAAATATAGCAACTTGTTACGAGTGGGTTCATTAGATTACTTCATCAATAGCCTTAAGTCAAAATCCCATTTTGACTCTGCACCATTGATTCCACTATGATTGGTAATTAATAAAGGAATAATTCCTTCGTTTCATAAAGAATATAGGGGACATAATTTACATGGATATAGTAAATCTCGCTTGGGCTGCTTTAATGGTAGTCTTTACATTTTCCCTTTCGCTTGTAGTGTGGGGAAGGAGTGGACTTTAGGGATACTACATTTATTATAATTTTATTATAATTTAATATATATATATACTAAATTTAATATATATATACTAATGAAATTAATGAATAATTAAATTACTATATTACATATTATAAATATTGTAAATTGATCAATATCAAGTCTATATTTGAATACACTTGTATATCTAGATAGTGTGGTAGAAAAATTTACACTATATTAAGTATTTATACTATATTTAAATTAGATATCCCTATATATATATTCTATTATATTGAATTATGATATCATAATTCAATATAATAGAATTTTTTTAAGTATTATTCTAATAGAAATTTTTATAAGAATTAAAAATTAGAGTTTCGTATGAGTTCTTTCTAACATATTATCTTAGATAGTGTTCCGTCATTTAAGACTTGGGATTTGAATCCCTTTTATTTCTTCGATTATGGATAAGAAGAAATCCGTTTTAGTCAAATTAATCGTTTTGACTAACTGTTTTTACATAAATAATAAGTAAAAAAGCGGTAGGTACTAGAATAAAAAGTGCAGTAGCAATAAATGCGAGAATATTTACTTCCATAATTTCCTTTTTTTTTTTTTTATTCGCGATAGCTCGGGATCTAATCCCATAGAGATGATAAATTTTACTCCTAAAAATGAAATGGGATGCATTTTATTTTAATGATACTGAATAAGATCTATATTATGAATAACAGTATAGGATCTATCAAAATTATGAATAACAATATCGGATCCATCAAAAGGATTCATCGTCGCGAATTGAATAGTATAACATAGGAAGATCCTTTATCCATACAAAAAATGGGATTCCCAACCCCAATAAAGAATCCTCTTGAATTTATCATCCTTTTCCACTCTTCATTTTCTTCCTTATTTTCGATAAAAAAAAATGCAAATCTTATGGAATTCCTTTTTATAAATTTTTTATTATACTAGTTATATACTTGTACCACTTATAATACATATAAAATTTGTAATATATACAAAATTGGCCCATGTAATTCTTGGATGTACAATTATCTAATGAAGTATTATATGACGAGTACCGCTCCAGGACTCAAACAATAAAATAAAAATAGAAAACAAGTTAATTCTAAACTATGTTTTTTGTGATGATTTCCTTTTGAATACGGAAAATATGTATCCAAGTAGAAAAAAAAGTATAGAATATCCTAAGCAACTTTTTTTACTAAGGAAAGAAAAAAACTAAAGAAAGGAAAAAGGTGTCTTGTTTTATTTTCTTGGGACCAAAAAACTATTGAGTTGGTAACAGGTGTGTATACATCAAAAATGAAGTGTGCAATTTGAATGAGATAGATTGTTTAGAATTAATAATAATGGAGAAATAAAGGAGTGGTTTAATCTGAAAAATAGTTTGTCGAGTTAATTATCTTAAATTTTCATCGTACATTGTACAATAAATAAGTACATATATTATATGTAATTCCCTGGAGTACTCTATTTCATGTCATTGATCAAGAACAATAGAGGAATGGTATTCCTGAACAGGATGCTACCCCTCCCTTGATTATACCAATCCATATATGTTTTTCTTTGATCAACCATGCTAGTGGAATAAGGGAAAATTTCATCCGTCTGATGAGAAATACTAAAAAATCAAAAAATAAGGGCACTCGCTATAAATTTGATTTTGCTTTCTCTATTTTCCCTGAAAAAGGAAAGATGCGTTTATCAATTCATCAAATTATAATTCGGGACTGACGGGGCTCGAACCCGCAGCTTCCGCCTTGACAGGGCGGTGCTCTGACCGATTGAACTACAATCCCGGTGAGGTGTATAGCATACATAGAGGTTTCATTCGAATGTCCTATTTCTTTTAGTTGTTTGTGTGTTGTAATAGAAATATAAAGAATATATTAATATAAGACCCATATGGATGTGGACTAGTGCCACTTTTTACTACAAATCTTATCGTTATTTTATTGTCACAAGCTTTTCCCTTTAAATGAAAAAAGACTCTTTTTTTACTCCTTTTATGATACTTAAGAATCATAAATACGTATCGTTACAAAGATTATAGCATGTCGGTGTTAAAAAAAAAAGAAGGGATAGAGAAAAAAAAAAAGGAACTCTTTATTATTCCATATATTATTCCATTATCTCTAATATTTGTGGATAATTAATTCGTTATATCATACTTATAGCGAATTCTTGGGCCGAGCTGGATTTGAACCAGCGTAGACATATAGTCAACGAATTTACAGTCCGTCCCCATTAACCACTCGGGCATCGACCCAGGAAGAATCCATTCTAGGATTATTGATAACTGATAATTCATGATCCACTTCCTTTCGTAGTACCCTACCCCCAGGGGAAGTCGAATCCCCGTTGCCTCCTTGAAAAAGAGATGTCCTGAACCGCTAGACGATAGGGGCATATCCGCCCAAGCAACAATATACTATGATCATAGTATGAACAGTTTTTTGGAATTGTCAATATAAATAATATAATAAATAAACCCAAAAACTCTTTCCCCCTTATTTCATATAATTTTTTTATGGTTCTTTCATGAACTATTTCTATATTCCTTAAGCTGAGGGAATGGTTGGTCCGCATTACTATTTCCTATTTATCAAATAAGAAAAGTATTTTACCTTAATTCCAAACCTCCCCTTTAGAGAACTCAAATTTACAGGAACTGAATGAGTTCCTATGAATATATATATATATATACAGTACATACGTATAATACATATATAGATACAGTAAACTTAATAATGGAAAATCACGAATTTTTTAATTGAATAAAGCAGGCCCTTTTAACTCAGTGGTAGAGTAACGCCATGGTAAGGCGTAAGTCATCGGTTCAAATCCGATAAGGGGCTTTTTCCATGAAACTCCAGTCTTAGCCCGTATTTTTCCCTTTTCGGGAGAGAATCACAATTTTGTTTATTGCTATTTTTTATCTATTTATTTCTAACCGCTTTGTCTATTTATTTGTAATAAAAATTTGTAATAAAAGACAGTTAAAAAAAGAAAAGGGTAAACGTTATTGTATTATGTATATATTATAATGAGGTATAATTCTATATGAATTAATTAGAAACTGAATTAATTAAAAAATGAATTAATTAGAAAGTTACAAATTTATTAATGAATAACCAGACTTATTATGAGTGGTCTACCCTATAATATAATGGTTATGCTCAATTTCTCTTTAGGCAATGCTAAATCTAAATGTCCAATCCTGGTTATTAATTGCCAAACCTAAAGTATTCGGACTTCTCCATTCTTCCAATCAAATCCTAAAAAAAAAAAAAAATGAATAAAAAGTAAGTGGACCTGACCCATTGAATCATGACTATATCGGCTATTCTGATATTCAAATTCAATATATATGAAATTTTAAAAACAGACTTTTTTTATTTCTTTTAACTTCTTAACCACACAAGAATTTGTCAATATTTCCAGTTTCTTTTTCTCGTTACATTCCGTTTCATAATAATAAATTTCTATTTTTTAAGCCCCAGGGAAAAGCTCTTTTTGATAATAAATTTTTGAATATCTTTCTTTGTTTTTATAATTACATATTATTTATTGTGCCGTCAATGCAATAGAGGACAAATATGAGAAAAGTATTTTCATTTTAAGTCTACCATTATTTAATATTTAAATTAATATCTAATTAATTTAAATAAAATTTAGAGGCATGGAAAAAAGAAAAAAATAGATAATTTTTTTATCTATCAAATTAAGTAACGGTAAAATAAAGAAAATAAATATTCGAGGGTTCCTTTTTTTTTGTTTGACCTGTTAAAAGACATATTAG